CAGTTGGTTGGAAAATAGTAAAATCTTTTATAAGAACATTTAAAGAACGTCTTGGTAAAGAAAAAAGGACGTCGCGCGACGAAACGTTATAAGTAGGCATTGGCTTGTGATCTATAAATTTCCTTCAGAAAACTATCTTATTGTAGATTATAAAAATATGCGAATTGAATCATCTTAGTAGCATTGATATCAAATCAACCGAGATCCCGTTAGTAGTGGCGAATGAACGCGGTAAAGGCTTATTATTTATCATTTTTTAAATTTAACCTAAGAGGGTGTAAGTCCCGTAAAATGTAATCGATAAGTAATATTATAAGTAATGCGAGTAAATTGTACGAACAAAGGAGGACCACCTTCTAAGCCTAAACTTTTCTTTAACCGATAGTGAACGAGTACCGTGAGGGAAAGACAAAAAATACCGTAAGGAAGCTGATCTAATAAATCAGTGTTTTGAATTTAAATGTTTAAATCATACTTGAAGTTTCTAATTTCTTAGGAATAACAAGGTGCCTTTTGCATAATGAGCCAGTAAGTTAATACTATACAGCAAGCTTAAAAATATTAATTGTAGGCAATTAAAAGTTGTATGTATTAAACCTGAAGCCAAGTGATCTAACTATGAGCAGGTTGATAACTCATTAACATGTTTTGGAAGACCGAACCCGTATATGTAGCAAAATATTGGGATGACTTGTGGTTAGGGGTGAAAGGCCAATCAAACTTGGCGATAGCCGGTTTTTCACGAAAAGTATTTAAGTACTACGTTACTAAAAGTACGTTGTAGGTACAGTAACAAATTAAACAATGGGATGTATAAAGTTTATTGCGTTTAATTTAACTTTGAACTAAAACTTCACTTTAGTAACAGACAGTCTTTGGGCGATAAGGTTCAGGGACAAAAGGGTAACAACCCAGACCGTATATTAAGATCTCTAAATTATAACTTAGTGGGGAAGATTTGCATTATTTCAAATAAATTTGGGTAGGCTTAGAAGCAGCCTTCCATTGGAGAAAGCGTTTTAGCTCGCTATTTCTTAATGCAAGTTTAAAATACACGAGGCTCCAAGTTATATATCGAAGTAACGGATCAGTACAATGTATTTGATGGTAGTGAAACATTCTGTTAATTATTTAGAAGAACGAAAGTTTCTAAAATATAACCAGAAGCGCTAATGCTGGCATGAGTAGCGAAAACTATGTTTTAAAACATAGTCGCCTATTGTTCAAGGTTTTCAACGTAATTTTAAATACGTTGAGTTAGTCGGTCCTTAAAATTACAGTAAAAACTACAATTGATAGGAATTTACCAGTCATAAGTGCTTTAGCATGAACGGGTCCAAAAATTAAAAGTTGTTTTTAATGGTTAAAAAACTGGAAACTTTAGATCCCAGGAAAAATTTATGACGTAGTTGACCGTACCTAAACCGACACAGGTGAACATGTTGAGTATACAAAGGCGAATGAGTAAATTAAATTGAAGGAACTCGGCAAATTAACTCTGTAAGTTCGCGATAAAGAGTGCCAGTTACTAAACTGGCGTCACAAAATAGAAAGCAACGACTGGTTACCAAAACCACAAGACTCTGCAAATTAGTAAATAAGACGTATAGAGTTTGACATCTGCCCAGTGCTTGAAGGTGATAAACGTAGGTTAAGTGCTTACGTTGTAATCCCAAGTAAACGGCGGTTCTAACTATAAGAATCCTTAGGTAGCGAAATTCCTTGACGGGTAAGTTCCGTCCTGCATGAATGATGTCACGATTGCTTTACTGTCTCCAATTTAATCTCAGCGAAATTACATAGCCTATGAAAATGTAGGCAACCTGTAGTAAGACGGAAAGACCCTAGATCCTTTACTCTAATTTTATATTGAAAAAATAAACATGTTATGTAGAATAAATGGGAGTAATTAAATTACACAAATGAAATACCATTTTTCATGCTATGTCTTTTCTTTATTTATTTTAACAATAAAAATAGTATAAAATTGGGAGTTTACTTGGGACGAGTACCTCCTAAAATGTAACGGAGGTGTACAAAGATAAATTTCAGTTGTTTGTAAAAACAATTAAGCGTATAATGGCAATAAATTTGTTTGACAGTTAGATTGATAAATCGTACTGGGACGCAAGTCAGTCATAGTGATCCGGTACCAATGTGTGGAAATTGTACCGCTCAACAAATAAAAGGAACTCTAGGGATAACAGATTCATCATGGTTGAGAGTTCTTATTGATGCCATGGTTTGATACCTCGATGTCGACTCATCTTATCCTGGAATTGAAGCAGATTCCAAGGGTCTAGTTGTTCGCTAGTGAAGAAGGTACGTGAGTTGGGTTCAGAACGTCGTGAGACAGTTCGGTCCCTATCTGCTACAGGTCAGAAAAAATAAAAGCGTATTTTTAGTACGAGAGGACCAAAATATTTTAACCACTGGTGTATTGGTTGTTAGTACCATTAGCAAGCCAAGTAGCTAAGTTAACAAAGTTTATGTACTGAAAGAATCAATAGTACGAAAACTTCTTTTAATTTTTTCAAGAATATTCTAGAAGACTACTAGATAGATCGGTTTGACATATATAATTAGTAATAAAGTTATCGAACAAATACGAATTTATTCAAAAAAGATTTTAAAACTTCCAACCAATACTATTAAAAATAATGCCACGTAAAATAAACCCTACTAGTTACAGACTTGGTTTACTCCAACTTTGAAACTCAAACATAGCAACATATGGAAATACCATAAATTTTTTTCAGGAATCTAGAAATATTTTCTTGGAGTTTCTTATTCTAAAATTTCTAAAAACTCATGGTCTCAAAGCAGGTAATCTCAGTTGGGTAGTATCTGCCTCAAAAGTATCTTTGGTTATAACGTGTGTAAGTTTGCATAAAGCAAAGGAAGAACTTAATGTTTTAGTTAAAAAATTAACTAATTTTATTTTGTTTACGTACAACTTACCTGCAAGAGTTTATTTGCTTCGAAGTCTGAATTGACCTTGCACTTCTGAATTCTTAAAGTTTTATTTTGACTTTAAACTTAAAAAAAATGACTCTTTCAAACAGGTACTCAAAGATGTTATTCAAATTGTCAACACGCAGCTTAATACCAAAAAAATAGTTAGTACCTCTTGTGGTCCTGTCTCATTAAGATTGCAGGGCTTTAAACTAAAAGCTTCAGGACGCTTTCCAAATTCAAGGAATCAAATGAGCCAATCTACTCAAAGTAATGTGGGATCTATCGCGTTATCAGAACTAAATAATTATGTAGAATATTCTCAAATACCTATTTTTACAAAGTCAGGGGTCTATAGTTTACATATATGGTTACTATACGCTACTTAAATCAAATATTTATGAACTTAAATAAAAAATTACACAATAAGTATAAAACCTGTTTTAGCTACAATTCACACATTTTAAAATTCGGTGAGTATGGTTTTAAAGCTCACAAATCTAGCGTCCTTACAGAAGCAAATATTGACTTGTTACAAAGGTCTTTAAGTAAGTTTCTTAAAAAAATTTCTAAGAGTTCTAAAGCAACAAAATACTGGAATCGTTTGCAAGTAAACTCAACAGTAACTCGTTTAAGTCCTGAGTCACGCATGGGTAAAGGTAAAGGAGCTATCCTTCATAAAATTTTATATATAAAAAAAGGACAAATTATTTTCGAATTCTCGAGTATACCTCTTACTCAGATCTCTATTGTTTTGTCATTTTTAAATTCGAAGTTACCTCTTAGTATAAAACTATTAAAGAGAAGTATCTAATTAATAAATGTGGGGAAGAAACTTAAAGGTTGAGTGTTAGTCTGTCGCACTAAAAGTTGCGGGTTCGAGTCCCGTCTTCCCCGTCGTTTTCGAGATAAACAGAGACTATTGTACATAATACTAGTAAATAAAAATGAAATTTTTAAACACACAATGGCTTTTTCGTTGAGTATTTTCAACAAACCATAAAGATATAGGAACTCTTTATTTAATATTTGGTGCTTTTTCAGGAGTTATCGGAGGTTGTATGTCTCTGCTGATCAGGATGGAGTTAGCACAACCAGGTAATCATTTGTTAATGGGTAATCATCAAATTTATAATGTTTTAGTTACTGCTCATGCATTTTTAATGATCTTTTTTATGGTAATGCCTGTAATGATAGGAGGGTTTGGTAATTGACTAGTGCCTATTATGATAGGAAGTCCAGACATGGCTTTTCCACGTCTAAACAATATAAGTTTTTGGTTATTACCACCTTCACTTTGTCTTTTATTAGCGTCGTCTTTAGTTGAAGTAGGGGCTGGAACAGGCTGAACAGTATATCCTCCATTAAGTTCTATCCAAAGTCATTCTGGTGGTGCTGTTGATTTAGCAATCTTTAGTTTACACTTGTCTGGTGCAGCTTCTATTTTAGGCGCTGTGAATTTTATTTCTACAATTTTGAATATGCGTAATCCAGGGCAAAGTATGTATAGAATGCCTTTATTTGTTTGGTCTATTTTCGTTACAGCATTTTTGTTATTATTAGCCGTACCTGTTTTAGCAGGCGCAATAACAATGCTTTTAACTGATCGTAATTTTAACACGTCGTTTTTTGATCCAGCTGGTGGAGGAGATCCTATCTTATACCAGCATTTATTTTGATTCTTTGGTCATCCTGAGGTGTATATTCTTATTTTACCTGGTTTTGGTATGGTTAGTCACATTGTGTCAACTTTTTCTAGGAAACCTGTATTCGGTTATTTAGGAATGGTTTATGCTATGATTTCAATTGGTGTATTGGGGTTTATCGTATGAGCTCACCACATGTATACAGTGGGTTTGGATGTGGATACAAGAGCTTATTTTACAGCTGCTACAATGATTATAGCAGTACCTACAGGTATAAAGATTTTTAGTTGAATAGCAACTATGTGAGAAGGGTCTATTCATCTTAAAACCCCCATGCTTTTTGCTGTAGGGTTTATCTTTTTATTTACTATAGGTGGTTTAACAGGGGTAGTGTTAGCTAACTCAGGTTTAGATATCAGTTTGCATGATACTTACTATGTTGTTGCGCATTTTCACTATGTGTTATCTATGGGTGCGGTTTTTGCTATCTTCGCAGGTTTCTACTATTGATTCGGTAAAATAACAGGTCTACAGTACCCAGAAACTTTAGGACAAATTCATTTTTGGTCAACATTTATAGGAGTAAACTTAACTTTTATGCCTATGCATTTCTTAGGTTTAGCAGGTATGCCTAGAAGAATACCTGATTATCCAGATGCGTATGCAGGTTGAAATGCTATTGCTTCTTTCGGTTCTTATATGGCGCTCCTAAGTACTTTATTTTTTTTCTACACAGTCTTCGTGTCCCTAACTGCTAAAAATCCTTGTGTCAACGCACCCTGAGATTTTAATTTAAATACTGGTAGAGGATCTTCTACAATGGAGTGAGCTACAAGTTCTCCACCAGCTTACCATACTTTCGAAGAGATGCCTTTAATTTGTGAGACAATAAATAAAATAATAAAATAATGCAATATTATTCGTTCAACGTTTTTTTCAACACTCTTGCAAATAATTTTGTACTGTTAAACTGCCAGTCAATTTCTCACTGCGATGCAGCTGAAAATTGGCAGGTAGGTTTTCAAGATCCTGCAACACCTATTATGGAAGGTATTATTAATTTGCATCATGACCTGATGTTTTTTATTGTCGTTGTTTCCGTATTTGTTAGTTGAATGTTAGCAAGAACTTTATGGCATTTTGATAAAGTTCAAAATACTAGTGCTTCATCGTTAAGTCACGGTACATTTATAGAAGTAATTTGAACAGTAACACCTGCAATAATATTGTTAGTCATAGCCGTACCTTCTTTTTCTTTATTGTATGCCATGGACGAGATAATTTCGCCAGCAATCACAATAAAAACTTTAGGTCATCAGTGATACTGAAGTTATGAGTATTCTGATTATACAAACAATTCTGACGAAGCAATCGCGTTCGATAGCTACATGATACCTGAAGAAGACCTTGAGTTTGGTCAATTAAGATTACTTGAAGTTGACAATCGTTTGGTGGTACCTGTAAATACTCACATAAGAGTTATCGTTTCTGCAGCAGACGTTTTACACAGTTGAGCTGTACCTTCTCTAGGTATTAAGTGTGATGCTATTCCAGGACGGTTAAACCAAACTTCTATGTTTGTTAAAAGAGAAGGTTTATATTATGGGCAGTGTAGCGAAATATGCGGGATTAATCATGGCTTTATGCCGATCCTTGTAGAAGCTGTATCACTTCCTAATTACATTACTTGAATTTACAATAAATTGGACGACTAACATGCGCTTTAGTATGTTACAGTTGTTACTTCTTCTAAGTTTGTTTTTAGTTTTTTTCAAATTCAAACCTGAATTCTTTATTTCTGTATTACAAAAATTAAAAAATTATATAAAACACTAAGTTCAAAATGATATCGTTAACAAAAGTTTCTAAATCTGTACAAAGGCATCCTTTTCACTTGGTAGATCCAAGTCCGTGACCATTTGTTGCTTCTTTAACTGCATTCGGTTGCGCTGTAGGTCTAGTAATGTACATGCATGCGTATACAGGCGGGAGTTCTCTTCTTCTAACAAGTTTTTTAATTTTATTATGTGTTATGTTTGTTTGGTGACGCGATGTTGTTAGAGAATCTACTTACGAGGGTCACCATACTGGTATTGTACAAAGAGGATTGCGTTACGGAGTTATTCTTTTTATAGTTTCCGAAGTTCTCTTTTTCTTCGCTTTCTTTTGGGCTTTTTTCCATAGTAGCCTTGCTCCCACTGTTGAAATTGGGTCTATCTGGCCCCCAAAAGGTATAAATGTTTTAAGCCCTTGAGAAATTCCTTTCTTAAATACTATTATTTTATTACTATCAGGCTGTACGGTAACGTGAGCACATCACGCTATGGTTGCTAACCTACGTACACAAGCGCTCGTTTCTTTATTATTAACTATCGTACTAGCAAGTATATTTACATCATTCCAAGCATTTGAGTACAATATGGCTGATTTTCGCTTGTCTGATGGTATTTACGGCTCAACATTTTATTTAGCTACTGGTTTCCATGGTTTTCACGTATTTGTAGGAACCATTTTTTTAGGTGTTTGTTTAGTACGTCTACTAACATACCAATTAACTCAACAGCATCATTTTGGTTTTGAAGCAGCGGCTTGGTACTGACACTTCGTTGATGTTGTTTGGCTATTTCTATTTGTATCTATTTACTGGTGAGGTGGCTCATAAAAGAATAAAAAAATGTTAAACAATCTCCTTCCACTTATATTATCTACAACAGTTTTAATAAAACATCATATTATACTACTAAACGAAGAAACATTAATTTTATTATGTTTCATCACGTTCTTTTCGCTAAGTACAAAAAATTTATCTGGATTCATAAATGACCATTTAGAAGGAAAAATCTCTACTGTTAAAAGTAATTTAGAAAGGTCTCTAAAAACCTCGCTTTCAAATCTGCAAAATTTGTTGGATATGCAAAAACGATTTTGGGGTCTTCTTCAAAATTTCAAACAACTGGGGTACAACTGTCTAAAATTTACAGGTTTAATCACAGATGCAATTGTAGCAAATTCAGTTCAGTCTTTATCAGAGTTATTTCCACAAAAGTTGCAGTTCACAGCACGTCTAGAAAATCAAACTGCTAAACTTTTGTCTAAATTAATTATCCTAAAATTAAAAAAAATTGTAGAACTTAAAGGTTTTTATTCTTCAGTTATGAGCAATCCTCATTTTGTGTGTTCTAATAAAATAGTGGTAAGAGAATGTATACAAAAAATTAGTTCCACTAAATAAAATTTTTAACTTGTAGCAAAAGCGGGTATAGGTGAATCGGTTACACCATTAATTTTCCACATTGAAAGTTACCGGTTCGAATCCGGTTACCCGTTAATTTTGTCATAAAGTAAGTTAAATTACAATCGTATAAAAAGGGAGTATAGTTTAGTTGGTAGAACGCCTGTTTTGCATACATGTAGCATAGGTTCGAATCCTATTATTTCCAATAAGCTAAACAAATAATACGTACACCTAATGCATTTGAGGTTAAATTTAAGACAGGCGCTTTTACAAAAATACGACGCGTTGGACTGTCAAAGTACTGAGTTATCTTCAGATGTCTTAGAAATACATTTGATCCAAAATCATGATGCAGTACTTAAAAAGAGTCATAGTGCTTACCATAAAACGTTAGCACTAGAGTTTTTGTCAACACAGAAGGTGTTGCACAGTACAGCGTCAAAGTCGTACCAATTAGACAACAAGGTAGTTACCACAATAAGAAAAGATAACTACTTTCTTCTTCTAGACTATTTTACCAATACCATCCTGTTGTCTACTAAAACTAAAAATGTAATAAAAACACATGATAACCCTACTTTAAAAAATTACTTAGTTGTATCAGAAAATCCTATTTCTTTCGCTTCTATTATAATTAAAAGTAAATCATGTATTCAATAAATGGTGTATAGCCAAATCGGTAAGGCAGTGGCTTTTGATGCCGTCATGTAAAGGTTCGAGTCCTTTTACACCAGAATTTAAATTCACGCTCACTTGGTGGAATTGGTAGACACGATGGATTTAAAATCCATTCCTTTTTGGGTACTGGTTCAAGTCCGGTAGTGAGTACAGAATGTAATATTTTATAAAATACAAATCAGAAACTTAATATTAAAATGCAAATTTTAAAGCAACCTTTACTATCAATAGTAAACGATCATCTGGTGGACTATCCTACACCAATTAATATTCATTACGCTTGAAGTTTCGGGTTTTTAGCGTCTATGTGTTTAATTATTCAAATTTTAACAGGTATTTTTTTAGCTATGCATTACACCACTCATGTAGATTTAGCTTTTGCTAGTGTCGAACACATCATGAGAGATGTCAACTTCGGTTGGTTGCTACGTTACTTACATGCAAATGGTGCTTCTATGTTTTTTATTGTTGTTTATATGCATGTGTTTAGAGGACTTTATTTCGGATCCTATGCTGCACCGCGTCATTGGGTATGAGCATTAGGAGTTTTAATACTTTTACTTATGATATTAACAGCTTTTATTGGTTATGTTTTACCATGAGGACAAATGAGTCTATGAGGAGCAACTGTTATTACTAATCTCGTATCAGCAGTACCCTTGGTAGGTGACTCTATTGTAACTTGATTATGGGGAGGATTTTCTGTAGATAATGCAACTTTAAACAGGTTTTTCAGTTTACATTATTTACTTCCGTTTATTATCGCTGCGGCAAGTTTAGTTCACATAGCGATTTTACACCAAGATGGTTCAGGAAACCCTTTGGGTATTGACTCTACAGTTGACAAAATTTCTTTTCACCCTTATTTTATAGTTAAGGATTTTTTGGGTTTAACATTGTTTATCATTTTTTTCGCAATGTTTGCGTATTTCAATCCTAACATTTTAGGGCATTCAGACAATTACATTGAAGCGAACCCTATGGTTACGCCTGCTCATATTGTACCTGAGTGGTATTTCTTACCTTTTTACGCAATTTTAAGAAGTATTCCTCACAAATTAGGTGGTGTTATCGCTATGGTATTGGCTATTGTAGTATTAGCTCTTTTACCCTGAATTCATAGTACAGAGATAAGAAGTTCTCGTTTTAGGCCTATTTATAGAGTATTTTACTGAACTATAATTTCTTGTTGTCTGATTCTAGGTTGGATAGGGGGCATGCCTGTAGAAGATCCTTACATTTTAATAGGCCAAGTAGCTAGCATTTTTTATTTCGTTTATTTTCTAGGTATATTACCATTGCTCGGCAAGGTAGAAAAATTTTTGCTTTCAATCAAATAAGTTCTTAAACATTTTTAGTTTAACAGGATAAAACACTAATCTTCTAAATTAGATATGAAGGTTCGAGTCCTTCAAGATGTGTAAATATAAAGAGGCGGGAAGAGCTCGGTTGGTTTGAGCAATAGATTGTGATTCTAGAGGTCGTGAGTTCAAATCTCATTTCCCGCCCTCTTGTCTTGTAGGTAGAGGGACTTGAACCCCCACAACGTTCTGTCACTAGAATCTAAACCTAGCATGTCTACCAATTCCATCATACCTACGAACTTCTATTTGCGTAAATTAATAAACTTAATTGCACCTGTGAAATCACGGGACAACTGCACACTAATTTGTTGCTTCCTAACATTCGATTTCTGGTGCATGGTTAAAACAATAGCCCCTACCATAGCAATCAGTAAAATGAATCCTGAGCTTAAAAATATAAAGCTAAACTCTGTATACAGCACTCGGCCTACAACTTCAATATTATTTAAACCGTCGTTTTCTAATACCCAATTATTCCAGTGTAACGTAGACAAGAAATCTGAGTTCACAAATTCAAAGTTGACATTTAGGCCACTAACCAATTGAAAAGCTAGACTTGAAAAGATAATGAGACTTAAAGGTACTTTCGATCAATTATTAGCTTTGAATGAAAGGGGTTTAACATTTAACATCATTACTACAAATAAAAAAAGTACAGCAATAGCCCCTACGTAAACAATAAGCAACATGAAAGCCAAAAACTCTGCTCCTGACAACAATAGTAACCCAGCAACATTACAAAAAACTAGTATCAAAAAGAGTACTGAATGTACAGCATTCGTTAAGTTTATAACCATAAAAGCTGATATGAAAGCTAAACTTGAAAAAATGTAAAATAGAATTAGTTCAATATGCATTACTCTTATTTTAATTAGCGAAAAAAGAGATTCGAACTCTCAACTTTAACCTTGGCAAGGTTACACTCTACCAATTGAGTTATCTCCGCGACCCACGACGAGGCTAAACGCTTTTGCACTTAACGAGGTAGAACCATCACCTTATGTTTCAATAAACTAATAACTTTTCCTGGGTTTAATCCTTTGGGGCAACTTCTAGTACAATTCATTATAGTATGGCATCTAAGTAACTTCATTTTGCTGTTTAAAGCTGCAAGACGATTTGTAGCAGAGCTATCTCTTGTGTCAATTATTCACCGATATGCTTGTAATAACACAGCTGGTCCTAAATATTTATCATGATTTCATCAATAGCTAGGACAGCTAGAAGAGCAGCAAGCACACAAAATACACTCATATACACCATCTAACTCTATTCTATCTACCTTAGATTGTAAATATTCTATATTAGCGGTATTATTAGATTGTAATCAAGGTTTGACTGATTTATGTTGTGCATAAAAATTTGAAAGATCAGGAACTAAATCTTTAATAACATACATGTGAGGTAATGGGTACACAACCGTAAATTCTGTATCTTGCTTTAGTGCACTTAAGCATGCTAGCGTATTTTTACCATCAATATTCATGGAACAAGACCCGCAAATACCTTCTCGACACGAACGTCTAAAAGTTAAGGTGGAATCTTGCGTTTCTTTAATCTGTATTAACGCATCAAGAACCATAGGCCCGCAATTTTTCATACTTATAGGGTAAATAGCCAACCAAGGATCTTGGCTTGCATTAGGGTTTCATCTATACACTCTTAAGAATTTAAGAGATTGTAAATACGCACCATTAGTTATTTTTATTTGATTACTTTTTTGTAAAAACATGTTTTAGAGATTATTTATAAATTGAAGTGAGAGTAGACATATGACAAATAAAATAACCGACTTATTTAACTTGTTATTTTCAAGAGTGTAACCTAAGTTTGATTTTATGTGACGCAACCCATTTAACATATGGTAAGACAATATTAATCCCAACAAAAATTTAGTAAGTTGAGAATTTACCAGTGTACAAATTATTTTCGATAAATAGTTTAATTCTACTGGCGATACTCATAGATACAATTTGAGGATGTAAATAATTAATAATGCACAGAATAATATAACAATTGCTGACAATCGATGCCAAATAGAAAGTAAGGAACCGGTTTGTGGCAAATAAACTGTAAGGTGAGGAGAGATAGGCCTGTTAAAAGATTTAATGAACATCTATTAAACATGTTGTAAATGTGTGTCTAGAACGAGAGTTGAACTCGTGACACAAGGGTTTTCAACCCAATGCTCTACCACTGAGCTATCTAGACAGTGAATCGAATTGGCGGGAGGAATAGGATTCGAACCTATGATAAGTAATACTTATAACAATTTTCAAAATTGGCGCTTTAAACCACTCAGCCATCATCCCCGCAACTGTTATTTTAGGGTAACAGGATTCGAACCTGTAATCTTTTATGCCCAAGACAAATATGTTAACCTTTACACTATACCCTAACAAAAAAAAGAAATCCTAAGAAAATAGAATTAAAAAAGCCATCATTAAAGCAAATAAAGCAACTGCCTCTGTTAACGCGAAACCTAAAATAGTATAAGCAAATAATTCTTGCTTTAGAGAAGGATTTCTAGCAAAAGCCATAACTAATGACCCAAACACAATTCCAACTCCAGCTCCAACTCCTGTAAGACCTATAGTAGCTAAACCAGCTCCTATCATTTTTGCACTTTGTAAAGTAACGTTCATTTTTATTAAAAATTTTTTTATTTTTTACCCTCTAGGTAAAATCTCGAAAGCTAGGATTGGATTTGAACCAACATATAAAAGATTTGCAATCTAACGCATAACCATTTTGCTACCTAGCCGTAGTACACTAGCAAAAGCAGGACTTGAACCTACGACTCTTAGATTATGATTCTAATGTTCTACCAACTAAACTATTTTGCCTTTCTTTTTTATAAACGTCTTTGACGTGTAACCCTACATCCGTTATGCGGTAAGGCAGTAAGATCTTGTATGGATAACAAGTTCACTTCAGTAGACGATAAAGCTTTGGTAATCGATTTTTTATTCTTATTTAAACCTTTAAGTTTTAAATGTATGTGAGAAAACCCTAAACTCGAAGACTTAACTATAATGCTTACAACGGAATTGTAAACAATAGTTGAAACAGACTTCCTTAAACCTCTAGACTTTTGACATCCTGCTGAAGTCCAAAGAAGTACATCGCCTGTCAAATTTGTAAAAGTACAAATAACATTATTAGATGTAAATAAAACAAAAAGTATACCTGTTTTTTTCACGTTAATTTTTAAATAGAAGTATTAACCAACCAAGATTCTCAAAACAAAATAATAGTCTTGGTAAAACTTGTATTACATCCGAGTTCGGTATGGGATCGGGTACTTAACAACACGGTTTTCTAAGTTAATACTATATCGCAATTATTCTCACTCTAAAGCACCTTTACACCATTCATAAACGAAACCTACCGTTAAAACAATTAGAAATATGATCATGGACCAGAATCCAAATATGGGTATTTGGCTAAGAGTTACCGATCAAGGGAATAGAAAACTAATTTCTAAATCAAAAATAAGAAATAATATAGCAACCAAGTAAAACCTTACGTCAAAAGTTGCTCTAGCATCATCGAATGGATTAAAACCACATTCGTAAGCGCTTACTTTCTCTTGGTCAGGTTTTTGAGGAGTTAGTACAAATGACAAAGCGAAAATCACTACTGATAATACAGTAGATATTATAAAAAATACTAAAATGGTGGAGTACTCTGTAAATAAAATATTCATTGTTTTTAAATTAAGGTAATCAATCTAACGTTAGTAATAACCCAGCTACAAAAAAAACTCAACCTAATGCTAATGGTAAAAATATTTTTCAACCTAACCGCATTAATTGATCATATCTATACCTTGGAAAAGCAGCACGGACTCAAATAAAGCCAAATAAAAGACAAGTTGTTTTTGCGCTAAATCAAAAAGCACCTGGTATTCAATAAAATAGTGCAATATTAAGCGGTGGTAACCAACCCCCTAAAAAAAATATGGTCGTTAAACTACACATTAAAATCATATTAGCGTACTCACCTAAAAAAAATAGAGCAAAACCCATCGCTGAGTACTCCACGTTGTAACCTGCTACCAACTCAGCTTCCGCTTCAGGTAAATCAAAAGGTGCTCTGTTAGTTTCAGCTAAAATAGAAATATAAAACATGATTAAAATAGGAAATAGAGGAACCCCATATCACATGTATTGTTGTGCTAAAACAATTTCAGTAAAATTTAATGAACCAGCACAAAGTAGCACGTTTATTAATATCAAACCGATTGAAACTTCATAAGATACCATCTGCGCAGCAGAACGTAAGGCACCTAAAAATGCATACTTTGAATTACTTGATCAACCAGCTGTTATGATGCCGTATACACCCAGTGATGATACAGCTAATACGTATAATACCCCAGCATTTATATCAGAATAAACACAACCTTCATTTATAGGTAACACGCATCATGAAACTAATGCTAGTAAAAAAGTTAGTATGGGAGCTAAGATGAAAATAGTTAAATTTGCACTGGAAGGTAGAATTGTTTCTTTTACAAACAACTTAAGAGCATCCGCTAAAGGTTGCAAGAGGCCAAACAGCCCTACAACATTGGGACCTTTTCGACGTTGCATTGAGGCCATTACTTTCCTCTCAGCAAGAGTCATGTACGCTACAGCTATAAGTAATGGAACAATTAGTGCAAGCGATTTTATAATAGAGCTTAAGATCAACATGTTACTATAATTTAAAATATACTATCCTAAAATGGGAAAAGACATACGCGACAAAAAGAAAGATAAAAGCTCTAAGTCTACAAAAAGAAACATTACTAAGAATGTAAATAAACCCAAAAATAAAGATGTACTCTTACTAATTGAGTAAGAAACTGTCCACACGGGTAAATTTTCAAAGTACATAATTTTTATTAATCTTATATAATAAAAACAGGCAATGCAACTCATTATGACAGCAAACACAGCTAAGGCATAAGAATTATTTTGTAATGCGGCAAGCAGGACGAACAATTTTGCGAAAAAGCCTACTAGAGGTGGAATGCCTGCCATGGAAAATAGGAAGATAGACAACGTCAAAGATAATACAGGATTAAAACATGATAACCCCTTAAAATCTTTGATATAACGAATTTGGTAATGCTTTGGATACTGATAATAACGAAATGCCGATAAAGACAAAAAGATCCCTAGCATAGTAATTATATACACAGATATGTAAAACAAGATGCTAAAAACACTTTCTACCTCACCAGTACTGAATCCTATTAAAAGAAAACCTACATGATTTATTGAACTATAAGCAATAAAACGTTTTCATCTTGTTTGAGAGAAAGCAGCTAAAGTTCCAATTAATACCGATAAATAAGCACAAAATATTATTATTTTTTGCCATGAAAAAATGAAATCATGGAAACCTATAAAACAAAAACGTAAAAGTAAGGTAGTTATAGCCAACTTAGGTAAAATTGAAAAGAAGGCTGTAATTGACGTCGGGGCTCCTTCATATACATCAGGAGACCATACATGAAAAGGTGCAGCACTTAACTTAAAAAGAAATGCAGTACTCACAAAAATAATACCTATGTTTATACCAAATTCGGACCCTGCTTTATCTAAAAGTGATCCTGTGAAAAATAAAGAAAAATCGTAGAAGTTTGTTAATCCCGTTAAACTATATAAAATGGATGAACCAAATAACAAGAGAGCTGATGAGAAAGCCCCTAAAATGAAATATTTTAGACCGGATTCTGTAGAAAATTCTGAAGTTCGTTTGAAACTCGCTAAAACATAGAACACTAGACTTTGAAACTCTATAGAAAGATACACTGATAATAAGTCTATTGCTTGTACAACGAATAACATACCCGTTACAGCTAAAAGAGTTAGTATCCAGTATTCAAATGAATTTATCTTCTCATTCACTACATAAGAAGTAGACAAAAAAAACCAAAAAAGGTATGCACCCAGAAGTATTAGCTTGGATCCATATACAAGTGAGTCATTTACCAATAAATTATTCCAAGCCAAAAAATTGTACTGGGGACTTAAAGACGTGATTAAAAAACCGAAAGAACCAACCTGAAAACTTAGCCAACCTACAACGTTACTAACTACAGGAAAACCTGCTTTTTGCGAAGTACTAAGTAGTACACCATAAACAAGCAAACAACAACAAGATCCTAGTATAAAAATTTCTGGCAAAATTGTATAAATATCATAAAAAGAGATAGCCATTATAAGTTATAAGAAAAATTCTATAGTACAAAAAATAATTTTCAAGAAACAAACCCTTAAAAGAATTAAAAATAATAATTGAGTATATTGGTCGTGTACATAGTCAGCTATTATTGATTCTAAGCCAGATTTTGCGTGAACAAAACTGAAACCTACAACTAAAAATATAATTTCTACGTCTACCAAAAACCCTGGTATTAACGCAACTGCTGAAAGACGGACTGCATGTCACATACCAAAAAAATTTACACTAACTTGTTGCATAGTTAAGTAGTTTTAATACATATTAGTTGCTCCAATAAGTTAACAACAGATACGTGCATTTCATTTAAAAAAACATTTGGATAAACACCCATTCACATGGTAGGAATAACCAATAAAAAAAGAATTCAGAATTCTCTACGAGAAACATCTTGAAACACCGTAAAGTACTGCGTTTTTAAGACTCCAAATGTAACTCGATTCAGTAACCAAATTGAGTAAGCAGCTCCTAGTATCATACTTGTAGCTGAGAAAAAAGTTAAAACAGTACTTATCTGGAAAGAACCTACTAACACGAGAAATTCCCCAATAAAACTACTTGTACCTGGAAATCCTATGTTTGCAAAACTGAAAAACATAAAAAAAACAGTGAATAGAGGCATAACCTGAACTAATCCACTATAATATTTAATGATTCTAGTATGATGCCTATCATATAAAATTCCTATACAAAGAAATAAAGCAGATGAAACTAAACCATGACTGAGCATAAGGATAATACTTCCTTCAATACCTTGTGTATTCAAGGTAAAAATTCCTATTGTAACAAAACCCATGTGTGAGACAGACGAGTATGCAATGATTTTTTTCAAATCTATTTGACGTAATGTTGTTAACGAAGCGTAAACAGCAGCAATTAAACTCAACATAAATACAAGAGGAGAAAAATAAATTGTAGCTACTGGAAACATAGGTAAAGAAAATCTTAAGAAACCATAACCACCCATTTTTAACAATATGCCCGCCAATATTACAGAGCCTGCTGTTGGTGCTTCTGCGTGTGCTTCGGGTAACCAAATATGAAATGGGACCATAGGAATTTTAACCGCAAGACTAGCAAAAAAAGCTAATCATAAAACTAACTGTTTATTCTCGGAAAATTCTGTATGCCAAAGAACCTGAAGGTCAGTTGTACCAGCTTGAAAATATATTACTAGAATAGCTACAAGCATTAAAAGGGAACCTGTAAGAGTATACAAGAAGAACTGGTAAGCTGCTCTAATTTTACGATCTCTAGATCCCCACACTCCTACTATAATAAACATAGGCATTAATACGCTTTCAAAAAATATGTAAAATAGCAATAAATCTAAAACACAGAAAACTTGTATAAGTAAGAACTCTAATACCAAAAAGCAAATAAGGTACTCTTTTACTGAGTGTGTTACCGAACCCCAACTTACTAAAACACATAATAAAATAAGGAAAGTTGTTAGAATAATAAAAAATAAAGAGATCCCATCAACCCCAATCGTATAATATAAATTAAACGATGGTAACCAATTAGCAGTAAGCAAAAATTGAAATGAGGGATCTGAAGAATCAAACTCTAGCCATAAAAAAAGAGAAGATAAAAAAGAAAGACCTACAACACTAAACGCTACATCTCTGCACAAGTTTTTTGATGAGGCTGGTATAAATAATAAAATAACAGTACCTATAAGAGGTATTACAGACGTGATTAAAAGAGGGTTAAAGCCACTCATTTACAACTAATTTTAATTTGTGAGTCTAGACTGACTTGAACAGCCAACCTTACGCTTATCAAGTTACAATTGGAAACACTACATCAGCGTAGTATAACCTTTGCTCCAAAACCAAACGCGATAGTTTCCCATCATTAGGCTCCTTATTTACTTATTTGAGTAAATACGTAAATAGTAGTTTAATTTTTATTTTACAAAAAACTTTTTACTACCAAATACAATCCTATAATTCTTAGTACGTTTTAATTTTTTTGTCTTATGAGATTTTTAGGACCCTGCTTTATAACGAGGTTTTTAGAGAGTTAGAGGTTATATACGCTACAACCCCTCAAACTAACCTAACTATGTTAGAGTAACGATATTTTCAACAGGTTTCTGTACGTGACCTTGAATCTACTACGGTAAAATAATTTCACCTAGCTCCAATTTTACAATTGTAGGCTCCGAATAAACGCTAAACTCTATAACGGTAAGACTTTCACTTACACAAAAAAATTACTTAAAGAAAAATTTCTATACATAATATATTAATATTTTTGTATAAACGTAACACACGCGTATGCTCTAACCTTTAAGCTATAGACTCAAATAAATAGTTTAAATAAAAAACAAGGTTAGCAAACAAATACTAACCAAAACTAAATTTAGATTGATATCGAAAAATGGATTAAATAGTATACTACATAAAAACAGCAACCCAGCAACTATAAAAAAAATATAATGAGTTATTTGCCCACTTTGGAGATTAGCAGTGATTTTTGACCATTTAGGAATAACACGCAACAAGCCAGTAGGGAACGCTAGTTCTACAAATCCCCTATCTATGTTTTTAAATGAAATAAAATAACCGAAATTCATTAAAGGCTTAACAATTAAAGAATTGTTTAATTTATCTAAATATCATTTTTTATTAAGAATAAAACCTAAAAAAATGATGATTTTATTATATTGACAAATTGAATAGAACCAGATAGGAAAAACATTTAATAAAGTAGCCAGTAATATACCACTTAAACTGATAAAAAAAGGAATCCATTTTATTGTAACTGGTAACCATTCAGCCTCAAACATATGTGAATGTTGGGGTAGTACAAATATGGAAGAACCCCAAAAACTGGTACCGAAACCAACAAAAAGATCTCTTGTTAAATAACCTACCCATAAACTTCCCAATGCTAACACAATTAAGGGAAAAAACATTAGAAAAGAAGACTCGTGTATATTTTTTACTAAAGGTCTATTTATATTAGAATTGTTTAAGAAAGTTAGGTAAATTAATCTAAATGAATAAAAAGATGTAAAAAAAACAGCAATGCTGCCTAGCCAACAAGAAAAAAAACCGTAAGAAAAAGCTAAATTACTATAACCAGTTACTTGCGACAACTCCAAGATGAAATCTTTAGAATAAAAGCCTGTTAAAAAAGGAAAACCTGTTAAAGCTAGAGAACCTATTAACATTAAAGAATAGGTTAAAGGTAAAAACCTTACTAAAGACCCCATGCGGCGCATATCTTGCTCGTCAGAAACAGCATGTATGACTGAACCTGCACTTAAAAATAGAAGTGCTTTAAAGAAAGCATGGTTTGCTAAATGAAACATACTAACATTATAACAAGATAAACCACATGCAAAAATCATGTAACCCAGCTGACTACAAGTTGAATAGGCAATTACCCTTTTTAAATCATTCTGAAAAACACCAGCAATAGCGGCAAAAAAAGCTGTTAAAGAGCCAAAAATAGTTAAAATAAATAACGTGAAAGGACAATATTCTAACAAAGGAGAAAATCTTACCATCAAGAAAACACCTGCTGTTACCATGGTTGCTGCGTGAATTAGAGCTGATACAGGTGTTGGTCCCTCCATTGCGTCAGGTAATCACGTGTGCAGGCCAAGTTGTGCAGATTTACCCACAGCACCTACAAATAGCAAACAGCTTGCTAACGTCAAGCCGTGTACTTTTGCTCCCATAAATATAAAACTGTAAGAAGATAAAAGCGGAACACACGAAAATATTGTTAAGTAGTCAACTGAATTGAACATAAAAAATATTGTCAAAATACCCAAACTCAAACCGAAGTCACCTATGCGGTTTACTACCAAAGCTTTTATTGCCGACTGATTCGCAGCTAATCTTGTATGCCAAAAATTAATTAATAGATAGGATGCTAAACCTACACCCTCCCAGCCTAAAAACATTTGAATTAAGTTGTCTGCAGTTACCAGAACTAACATAAAGAATGTGAAAATTTCTAAATAAGCCATAAACCGAGGTATATGAGGATCTGTTTCCATGTACTTAATTGAATATAAATGTACTAAACTAGAAATAGTTGTAATAATAACCAACATAGTAACAGTTAAACTGTCAAATAAAAAACCCCAATTTACTGAGAAAACACCTGAATTAATTCAATTCGCTAAGATTAAATAGCAAGGAGTTCCTCCTAAACCTACTTCATAAAACGCTATAAACGAAAGTATCATAGAAAAACTAACACAAATTGTAGAAATTAGACTTGACCCATAACAACCAAGCCATCGACCACCAAAGCCTGAGATTACAGCCCCTATCAAGGGTAATATAATAATTAATAAATACATAATTAGTACGTGTGTTTTACTTAGTTATTGTAGTATAATTTGTAACTACGTGAATTTATTTGAATTGACTCTAACGCTATTTGATCACAATGCAGTAATATACTTAAAGTGCTATCTATAATCATGCTGTCAACAAAAGATAAATTTAAATCATGTGTGGTGTTTTTTAATAAAAATTTTGAAGAATAAAAATGCTTTAAAGTGCTTAAACCTTCGTTTACTATTTGAGTGAATACAATTTGATTGCGTAAAGATGTCTCGTGTGTAATTTGCGATTCTTTTAAATTAGCTTCTACAACTAATTTCCTAGATTTTATAGATTTTAAAAACAAAGGAAGAAAGAAATGAGTAAGCACCATGTAAGAAACTAAAAATATGAAAAATAATCAAAAAAGTTGGGTGAATATAATAATACGATCTAATTGTGGCATGGTATAGTAATTTTAGTGCATATCCAACACATCATTTAAATAGATGCATGTTAATAAAGTAAATACGTAAGCTTGCAAACCTGCAATGCCTAACTCGAGACCAATTAAGGCTAAAAGAACTGCTAAAGGTATAACATGTAAAAGAGCCATTAAACCACCTGCAGACAACATTGTTCACGCAAATCCTGCAATTATTTTCAACAGTGTATGTCCTGATGTCATGTTTGCAAATAAACGAATTGAAAGTGTAAACACTTTAACAATATAAGAAATAAATTCAATTGCCACTAATAGAGGTACTATAATCAAAGGAACTCCTTTAGGTAAAAATAACGCGAATAATTTTAAGCCGTGAGTCTGAATACCTATAATATTTATACCTATATAAATTGATAAAGCTAGACCGAATGTAAAGACTATATGACTAGTTGCTGTAAAAGTGTAAGGTACCATACCAACTAAATTACAAAAGAGTAAAATCAAATGTAAAACAAATATAAAAGGAAAGTAACGTTCACCTTTAGAACCTAAGTTCTCCTGTACCATATTAGAAGTTACTTCGTAAAGAAACTCTTCTGCACACTGCCATTTATTTGGTATTAGAGTGTTTTTATAAAAACTTAAACTTGTTTTTAATATTAATAAAAAAGAGGTCAAGAATAAAAATAATGACGAGTTAGTAAATGAAAAATTATAACCGCTTAAACTAAGAGGGAGAATGGTAACAATTTCAAATTGTTCCAGAGGACTTGCTATGACAAAAGAAAACATGTTCCTAAAAACTTTTATTTCCAGGAGAAGAAGGAATCGAACCTTCAACCTTTGATTTTGAAAATCAGAACTCTAACCTATTGAGCTATTCTCCTTACTAACAGTAACAATAATAAATTAGAGAGAATAGGATTCGAACCTATGGTAATTGGATAATAAATAGATTTACAGTCTACCGCTTTAAACCACTCAGCCACCTCTCTATTTCACAAATTTAAAATACTTTCTAATTCACAAAATTATTTCTTCTTACCGTATTTTGATCGGCTTTGCTTACGCTTACTTACTGGATGAAGATCGCAAACACCTCTTACAAAATGGTATTTTACACCCGGTAAATCTTTAACCCTACCACCACGTACAAGTACCATTGAATGATCTTGCAAATTATGCCCTTCTCCAGGAATGTAACCAATAACGAGTTTGCCTGTAGACAATTTAACCTTAGCTACTTTCCTCTCAGCTGAGTTCGGTTTTTTAGGATTGGTTGTATACACTTTAATGCATATACCTTTTTTTTGAGGGTTGCCATTTAAAGCTGCTGACTTTTTACCGCAAGGTTTTGCTTTTCGAGGTTTTTTTATTAACTGCGTAAAAGTTGGCATACGTGATTTTTTTATGCTAAGCAATAATGGACTTGAACCATTAACCGTTTCAGTGTAAATGAAACACTCTACCAATTGAGTTAATTGCTTAAGTACTGAATAGATTTTTGTATAAAACTTACTATGTAATAAATAACTGCTTTAAACGAAAACATATTATAAAAAATGCTAATTCTACAATAAGTGATAAATAAAATAGAATAATTATTTGTAACGTAACATCTGGTGGTATTACCAGGTAGAATAAGAATATTAAAATAAATAGAAGCTGTTTTCTGTATAGAGAAAACAAAAAGAATGTATACGTTGTAGTATACAAAAACAGCAAGGTAATAAGTGAACAAAGAAGTAAATGTAAAGCAGTACTTAATAAATTATAAAGCTGACCTGTTCAAAGCAAATATTCTTGGATACGCACGTTAACAATTACCTCAAAAAACGCCTGCGTACTTTGCATTTCCCAATAAAAACAGAATTTAAATATTCCGGGTAATAAAAATATATACGTTGTTAAAAAAACTAGTACTCACAAATTAAACGTACTCGTTAAGTAAACTTGTAAAATCTTTAGTTGGTAAACATACAGGCAAGGAACTAAGAAAAAGTATAGATGGTAAGAAAATAAAGGGAAAACAACGACAGAAGTTACAAACACTGCGCTTTGAATAACAGAATTAATTAAGTCAGTTACACGTGTTGCAATTAAAGTGCTGTACCCTAAATTTATTAATGGTTTAACTTCCAATAGTAGAAATATGTCGACAAAATAGAAAGTAATTAAAAACGAAAGTAAAAAACTAAAAGAAGTGTAGTATACACGCCAAGATAATTCGGATAAATACAACTTGAAAACAGGTGTTGCTATAAACGTTTTAATGAAAACAATATTTTGTTGAGTGTATTAGGACTTGAACCTAAGATCTATAAATTAAAAGTTTACTGCTTTACCAAACTAAGCTACACACTCTTCTAGTGCCCGGAAAGACTTGAACTTTCATCAATAAATTCGTAGTTTACCACTTTATCCTGTTAAGTTACAAGCACTAAAGCGCGGAAAGAATGGGATTTGAACCCATGGTACAAAACATGTACGATGACTTAGCAAGTCATTGCCTTAAACCTCTCGGCCATCCTTCCTCTGTATAGTGGGCTTTTAATCTCAGGAAATTAGTACTTTTGCGTTTTTACATAAAACAACTAGAAAAATATGGGTCTAAACTCGCTAATTTTTTAAACTGTTGGAAACGTACGGACACATAACATGTGTCCGTACGTTTCTATAGAAGGCTTTTAATCTCAGGAAATTAGTACTTTTGCGTTTTTTACATAAAAACATAAAAATAACTAGAATAAAGCTTGGCATTTTTGACACGCTTTCGGCTTTAAACTTGGCATTTTTGACACGGAGTTTTAGTTATTTATGGACGTAGTCTTCCTAAAATTTCGCTAAATTCCGGGTTATATCACAGTTATGCAAAAATAAATAGGCTATACACGTATATAGTACTACTAGTTTACTAGTTACTATATACATACATACACATACTAGTTATTATATATATATATACATATGATTACTAGTTTACTAGTTATTATATATATATACATACACATACTAGTTATTATATATATACATATGATTATTAGTTATATACGTACACTAAATTGGTTTATTTGGTTTAAAAGCTTATTCAAAGCTATAATAAGCTTATTACATCCCAAGAATTAGGTTAATTCTTTTATAAATTGTTTTAAAGTCTCTAAAATAGGGTTTTCATGTTGATTGATTCCTTATTTTTACCGATAGTTTATAGTATTTTTAAACGAATAATCATTTTAAGTTGGAGAGGAAGTTTAAACTCCAGGCCACCCTTCCTCTGTATAGTGGGCTTTTTAAGCTCAGGAAATTAGTACTTTTGCGTTTAATTATTTTAATACAACATAATCTGGGCTAGGAAAGTAAATCAAATAACTTTTTTAAATAAACACATTAAATATACACGTACGCAAATAAAAAATAACAATTCTATCTAGTTTAGTTAGCGTCCATTTTTACTGGGAATACAACAAAAATAATTGTACATAACTACATTATTAAAATAATTAAACGCAAAAGTACTAATTTCCTGAGATTAAAAGCCCACTATACAGAGGAAGGATGGCCGGAGACAACAATTTAATTCCTGATAGCTCAACAGGCTAGAGCAATTGGCTGTTAACCAGTAGGTTACAGGTTCGAGTCCTGTTCAGGAAGATTGTCGTATTATTGTATTCCTGTCGTTTAGTGGTTTAAGACAATGCTTTTTCATGGCATCAACGTGAGTTCAAATCTCACCAGGAGTATAATTACGCGGGATAGAGTAACTTGGTAACTCATTAGGCTCATGACCTAAAGCTGTAAGTTCAATTCTTACTCCCGCTAACTTATGGAAATTAAAGTCTTATGCGTTTATCAAAAATTAAATTCGAAGTTAAAAAAACGTTTGCGAGAAAACTAAAAAAACGGAAGTTTTCTAAGGCAACTGCGTTAAAAATATTAGGTATGGGTCCTAGCTTACTATCTTTTTTAAAAAAACAACAAAAACTGAACCTAAATAAGCATTGTATTTCAAATTTAATTACGGAAGAACAAGGTACTTTTGTAGTGTTACACTTCTGGTTCGGAAAATGTTTCAAAAAGTTACTATTTTAGGGTAGCAAATTCAATAAACCCAAAATTATATTAAGAGTTTGATCCTGGCTCAGAATGAACGCTAGTGGTTGGCCTAACACATGCAAGTTGGACTAATGTTCAGCGAACGGGTGAGTAATACATAGAAATTAACCCTAAATTAAATTAGTTTAATTTAAGAAAAGTCTATGCAGAATTAGGTTGTTGGTTCATAGAATGTAGAACCAAGCCATTGATTCTTAGCTGGTCTGCGAGGATGAACAGCCACACTGGAACTGAGACACGGTCCAGACTCTTTTAAGAGGCAGCAGTGGGGAATCTTAGGCAATGAGCGAAAGCTTGACCTAGCCAAACCACGTGTGTGATGAAGATAATTATTGTAAAGCACTTTATTTGGTTTATAATTATGTTATTACACCAAAAAAAAGTCCTGGCTAATTTCGTGCCAGCAGCCGCGGTAAAACGAAAAGGGCTAGCGTTATTCGGATTAACTGGGTGTAAAGGATGCGTAGGTTGAAAATCAACTATTAGTTTAAAATTAAAGTTTTATGCTTTAAATAACTATTAAAGTAATTTTCTTGAGTTCAATGGGAAGACTATGGAATTTTGAGTGTAACGGTAAAATGTGTTGATATTCAAAGGAACCTCTAAAGCGAAGGCAATAGTCTAAATTGGAACTGACACTGAGGTATGAAAGCGTGGGTAGCAAAAGGGATTAGATACCCCCCTAGTCCACGCCCTCAACGATGAGTGCTATTCTTTGGGTCTTCAGAGAAACAACTAACGTATTAAGCACTCCACCTGGGAACTACGATCGCAAGATTAAAACTCAAAGGAATTGACGGGGACCTGCACAAGTAGTGGAGCATGTGGTTTAAATCGATAATACGCGCAAAACCTTACCAATCTTTGTATAATACTTAGTATTACAGGAGTTGCATGGCTGTCGTCAGTCCGTGCCGTGAGGCGTTTGGTTTATTCCAACAAACGGACGAAACTTTTTTACATTAAATAATGTGTACCGCTAAGGATATCTTAGAGGAAGGCAAAAACAACGTCAAGTCCTTATGACCCTTATAGGTTGGGCTACTTTCATGTGCTACAATAAAATTTTCAATTAGAAGCCAAAATGCAAGTTTTAGCAAAACTACAAAAAATTTTATTCGGATTGTTCTCTGCAACTCGAGAACATGAAGTTGGAATTACAAGTAATCGCAAATAAGAACGTTGCGGTGAATTAGTTCTCAGGTCTTGTACACACCGCCCGTCACGCTATGGAAATTTCTTTTATCTGAAAATTATTTTTAATTTACGGTAAAAAATGAACTGAAGTGAAGTCGTAACAAGGTAGCCGTAGGGGAACCTGTGGCTGGAAAATAAAACAAAATAAAACTGCTACCCTAAAATAAACAAAATATGTTGCATCAAATAAACTATATAAATGTGTCTTTACTACTTTTTTTAATTAGCATGCTAGGTATTTTTTTGAATCAAAAAAATATTTTAGTCATGTTAATGTCTCTTGAAATGATGTTTTTAACAGTTAGCTTTAACTGAATATCGTCATCTATTTATTTGGATGATATTGTAGGTCAAATTTTTTCTCTTTTGATATTAACAGTAGCTGCGGCTGAATCATCTATAGGTTTAGCAATACTAGTTGTATACTATCGTATAAGAAGCACAATCAGTGTGGAGTTAATGAGTCTAACAAAAGGTTAG